GGAGTAGAGAAAGTTATACAAAGCTATATACGAGTCATCCCCCCTTCGTTTTTTGTATTTCATTGATTGAATTTGAATTTCGTTTGATTAAGACGAAGTTCCGTAAAAACCTCCGCTTTCTTTGAAATATCATGAACAGTTCCTGTAGGTTGAGCTCCTTTTCCAAGGAAATATAGAATAGCAGGAACATTTGAATAAGTTTGATTCTTTATCGGATCATAAAAACCCACTTTCCGAAGATCTCTTCCTTCTCTTCGGGATCGAGCATCAATTGCAACGATTCGATAGATGGCTCATTGGGATAGATGTAGGTGAACCCCCCCTAGAAACGTATAAGAAGTTTTCTCCTCGTACGGCTCGAGAAAAAATGATTCAAAGTTATGTTGATGTATAGAATTCTAATGGCAAATCGATCTATAAAATCATCAAATTCATTAGACTATGATTTAAGTCCTTTTTTTGTTCTTCTTCCCCCCCCCCCCAAAAAAAAATCATTTGTACTCATAACTCAAGTTGGATAACTCTCAAATAGCTCAAAGGACTTAGGCCTTAGGCATTTCATTTATTGAGCGGTCTCTAACCCCCTTTTTATTTGTCTCGTTTCAAATCTAGTGTATTCGTCATTCTGATCCTAATCTTAGTTTTTGAGACAATTGAAAACGGTGTTTCCTTGTTCCGGGATCCTTAATTTCTGTTTTAAATCATTGGGTTTAGACATTACTTCGATGATCCTTAATCCTTTCAAAATGGCAGCAACATACCTTTTTTTGTGATTTCTTTTTATCAAAGAATCAGTTGATTCCCGCACGATACACTTTTGATCGAAAGTGTTCTACAAATTCCAACAAATTTTCTAAACTTGCTTGAATTCTATCCTTTCGATTTCTATATCGAAGATATATTTACAAAGTATTTCCAACTTCTTGATTGGCACTAACCCTAGATCTTTGCCCCTGAGAAATGAATCAATACTTTCTACTCGAGCTCCATCATGTGCTATTTACATTACAACCCAACAAAAAAAGAAAAGAGGGTTCTAGTGGAGCAGAACAAACGATGTCGAGCCAAGAGCACCTTCATTCCTATATAACTATATAATATAATTGGAATATAAAAAAAAATGGTGGGTGTAAAAATCCACAACTGATCATGTCCTTCAAGTCGCACGTTGCTTTCTACCACATCGTTTCAAACGAAGTTTTACCATAACATTCCTCTAGTTTGGAGCCGGTATGTAATTGATTCAATTATGGAACCATGAATAGTCATTGTTTTTGTCGGTACATAGTAATCTATATTTGTTTCTTTTTTTTTTTTATGCTTTTTTATGTTTATGGGTGTGTATATATTTTTCTGAAGATGTCTCATCAAGAATTCAACTTAACCCCATATTGTATGAATGGAACATTTTTTTATTAGATTTTCTTTCTTATATCTCTAACTCTAATCTAGATAGATTATCTATCTATAAAATGATTTATATTTTGATACCTTTTATATCTATAAAATTAGATATTCTAATATCTATAATATAATTTTCCTATAATTCAAATATAGAAATATTATATTCATAATAATCATAATGATAGAATATCTAGAATTCTATATTATTATAGATATCATAAAATACTAGATATTATAAATAAAATATAATATTATTATTTTAGAATCTAATTCTAAATTCATTTTTCAAATAATATATATATATAATATTTTTTAATACATAATAGAATATAATATACATAATAGAGTATAATAGACATTAAAAAAAAATTGAAAATAAAAGGATACTCAAATAAATGAGTTATTTTTCAATCTGCATCTTCAAGTGAGCCAATAGGATAGATTCGCCAATCTAATAGTTCTTCAAGTACGAAAGAAGAATCTAATAATAAATCATTACAAATATTTAATTGAAAAAAAAATTGACTACTTAGACATCATTACATCAACATTTGAGTTGAATAAAGTTTTACAAACAATAAAAACCACATTTCATCCTTATAAGAAATCTATGTTTCGTTTTGAACTGAACCAACAATGATTTAAAGCAAATAGATAGATCAAAAACAAATCCAATTTAATTTCTCTTCGTTTTTTTCATGAAGAAGATTTAGAGCGGTATTCTTTCATATGATTGATAAAATAAGAACCGAAAGAATAGGAGATTTCTGTATCTTAGACTGAACAATTGTTACTGGAAGTAATTATGGATATTCTATGTTAAATAGTTGAATTTAATAAATTGAAAAGATCATAAATCTTTTTCACGAAAATAGAAACCTCATTGTCGATGAAATAGAACGATAAAAAATACATACATCTAAAAATTTCCTTCCTCATTTTTTGAGATATTTTGTTATATTGTGTTTGACTTGAGGCTCATTAATCTTTCTGTAATTTTTCCATAAGAATCTTTCCATAAAGTAAAAAGTAAATAGAATGTATGAATTGCCCCGTCTCAATTATAGATTTACAACAATTCATTAGAGCCAAAGACGAAATCCCTAAAACCGAGGTCCAAAGAAAATGGATCTGTTACATATGTAACTTGATTGTTTGTTAATGAGATTTGTACAGACGTGGATATTGAAATTGATACCTTCCACTGCTGATCTATTTCACGAATAATATGCGATGATGAATCAAAAATAAAAAAAAAGATCCTCTTTTACGGGATGCTAGATTATCTTGTCCAGGTACAAAGCCAAACGGGTCTCTTTGTTCCTATTTTGAGTTTCCCCTAACCCAGCCTTAAGAGACTTAATTGAATTCCATTAGTACCAAGAAAACCCTCTTGTTTATTTTATAATAAAATAATCCACAGAGAATTAATAATTAGGCTATCTCATTCTCATTTAAGGAAGGGCTAGGGAATAATAGACAGGGAATATATAGGGGCTTTTCTTTCGGATTTCGATCTAGAATGCATCATTGCGAATTCAGATGGATCTGAAACGTAAGGTTTTTCTAAGTAACTAACCTTCAATATGAAATGAAGGGGATGCCATAGAATGAAAGGTCCCTCCGACTTTTTTTTAATTAAAATTCAAACTTTTGTAATCATGATCTATGTTCCCCGACTGACAAATAGAATCAGGTACGTCTACATGTCATTTGCACTTGATTGAGCTTGTAAAAAAGATATGATTCAGAGAAGAATGATTCAAAATAAGAAACAATAATAGAATCACATTCTATCCAATATTAGACTCTTAAACAGAGGATTTAAAACAAAAAGCAATCTTTATTCTGATATAATTGGTATGCTCTGGGACGGAAGGATTCGAACCTCCGAATAGCGGGACCAAAACCCGTTGCCTTACCACTTGGCCACGCCCCATTTAGATTTCTAGTCGACACTAATAAACACTAATATTGTTATTAGTCGTTCGTCAATTCCAGTACAAATATGTATGGAATAGATTAGATTGTTGATAGGATTTTGACACGTGTAGACATAGAATTAAACTGAATTTATTGATCATTACATATAATTCAATTAAGATATTTATGAAAGTATGATTTCTTCGATTCTCTTTTGAGACTTGAAGTATTCTTGATTGGGTGAGTTAAAAGAAAAAGAAAAATAAGGATTTTTTGGTCTACCCTACTTTATTCTTTTTTCCCTTATATTGATACCATATCAATAACTCAATCAAAATTCAATTATCTCCAAGAACAAAATGTTTGTTATGCTTAATATCTTTAGTTTGATCTGTATCTGTCTAAATTCTGCCCTTTATTCGAGTAATTTTTTCTTCGCCAAATTGCCCGAAGCCTATGCTTTTTTGAATCCAATCGTAGATGTTATGCCAGTCATACCTGTGCTCTTTTTTCTTTTAGCCTTTGTTTGGCAAGCCGCTGTAAGTTTTCGATGAAATATTTAATACTGCCCTAGAAAAATTCATGATTTCTCCGAGAAAAAAAAAATTCTAACAATTGATAAGATTAGAAAAATCTTAGATTAGGAACCCTCAATCAAATTAAAACATTGAAAGTAAAAGTATTGGATAGTCGCGATAAATCTGTATCAGCTCATTCTAACCCTTTCCTTTTTCTAGTGAAAGGCACTATTAGGGTTCCCCACAATATCTAATTGTGGGTATGAAAGAAAATTTTGGCAATGAAAGACTCTTAATTACAAATGAGTTTTTGAAAATTATTTTCCATTTCTAGAAACTACTTCTCATATCTTGGTGTCAAAATAGTATGGATATGTGGTATAAAAATGGAGAATCTATTCTTTTTTTCCCCAAAAATGATCTTGGAGATTGTGTAATGCTTACTCTCAAACTCTTCGTTTACACAGTAGTCATATTCTTTGTTTCTCTTTTCATCTTCGGATTCCTATCTAATGATCCAGGACGTAATCCTGGGCGTGAAGAATGAAGAATACAAAATAAAGGCATTTGTCTTACTTGATTTAAAAATTTTCTTCGGATTTTATCTTTTCCACACCTTTAACTATGAAAAAAGAAAAAGGGTTCGAAAAATTCGAAAGATAAAAAACAATTCATCAACGGAAACGGAAAGAGAGGGATTCGAACCCTCGGTACGAATAACTCGTACAACGGATTAGCAATCCGCCGCTTTAGTCCACTCAGCCATCTCTCCCATACATAAAGTAAAGATTGAAAAAGTCTTTCTTTATCTTTCTTTATTATTTTTTTATCTCTTTTTATTATATAGATATATACAACTTTTATCAGCAATTCCAATTCCATAAAGTAAGGGCTCGAAAAATATATTTCCAATAGAAATATAGAAAAAAAAGATCTTTGAGTTTGTTCAAAAGGGCCTTTTTATTCCCACGGCCGGATAGGTCAGTACCTATCCGGGCCCTTTTTTGTTTTGTTCCAATGAATCATAGATATAAAAAAATTTATCTGATTTGAAAACAAAATGTTATTAAAGCAACAACAATAATAAGAAAAACTATTTCCATTCTTATGATATAGAGTCAAAATAGAATCAAAATGTGAGTTCTTATTATTATT